CCTGGTAGTATCCGTATAAAACTACGTCGGATCCTTCCTGAAACATAACCTAGAATCAGATTTTCATTATCTAAACGAACCCGGAACATACCATTGGGAAGTGATTCAGTAATTAAACCTTCATGAACCCATTTTTGTTCTTTCATTCCAGGTAAAACCCCCTTGAAGTATCAACTAATGGAGGAGGGGTGATATTAGATAACCCATCCTTTCTCTTTTTTTTCACAAATAGGAAATTTCGGATCTAATTCGGATATTAGAAGGATTACCATATATAACACAAAATTTCTCCGCCGATTCCTTCTAGTCGAGCCTCTCGGTCTGTCATTATACCCCGAGAAGTAGAAAGAATTACAATCCCCATCCCACCTAAAATTCTAGGAATTCTTTGAGAGTTAGAATAGATTCGTAGACCAGGTCGGCTGATCCGTTTTAAATTTAGAATAGTTTTATATGGTCCTTTCCTATTCCTTCTATGTTGTAGGGTTAAAACCAAATAATCTTTGTTGTTTTCCCGATGTTTTCTCACGTTTTCTATAAAACCTTCTCGTAAAAGTATTTTAACAATGTTTTCGGTGATGTTAGTAGATGCTATTCGAACCGTTCCTTTTCTATGCATGTCAGCATTTCGTATAGAGGTTATTATGTCAGCAATAGTGTCCCTACCCATAATGAACTAAAATTATTGGTGCCTCCAAATTTGGATATAATAAACATGATTTTTTTGTTATGAATTAGTAAAGGTATATACGTGAGACACAATCTATTAATGAACCTATTTCATTCAAATACTCTACTATAACTCTATATCATAGTCTTATCTTATAATACTTCAGGGGCTAATGAAACTATTTTAGTAAAATTTAACTGTCTCAATTCCCGGGCGATCGCCCCAAAAACTCGAGTTCCTTTTGGATTTCCTTCTTGATCAATGACAACTGCAGCATTGTCATCATATCGTATTATCATACCATTGTCACGTTTGAGTTCTTTACAAGTGCGTACAATTACAGCTCTGATCACTTCTGATCTTTTTAGAGGCATATTTGGTACTGCTTCTTTGATCACAGCAACAATAACATCACCAATATGAGCATATCGGCGATTACTAGCTCCTATGATTCGAATACACATTAATTCTCGGGCCCCGCTGTTGTCCGCTACATTCAAATAGGTCTGGGGTTGAATCATATCATTTTTTAATCTGTTCTTTCAATGCAAAACAAAAAGGGGCGAAGAAAAAAAAAAAAAAGAAATATTCTTTGTCAAAAAAAACCTGCAATTGCTTTTTTATTCCAAGGCCTCTTTCCGGTGGTTATACATTTCTATCACGCAATAATGAATTGAGTTCGTATAGGCATTTTGGACGCCGCTATTGAAATAGCCTTTCTGGCTATATTTTCCGCTACTCCACCCATTTCATAAAGTATTCTACCTGGTTTAACGACAGCTACCCAATATTCGGGAGATCCTTTACCCGACCCCATACGTGTTTCCGCAGGCCTTACTGTAACGGGTTTGTCTGGAAATATACGTACCCATATTTTTCCTCCACGGCGTGCATTTCGTGTCATTGCTCGTCGCCCTGCTTCTATTTGTCTAGATGTGATCCAAGCGGGTTCAAGTGCCTGAAGAGCATATCTACCGAAACAAATATGATTACCTCGATAAGATATTCCCTTCATTCTTCCTCTATGTTGTTTACGGAATCTGGTTCTTTTGGGGTTATAGTTGATGGTTGTTTCGCAATTCCATCTCTACTACAGAACTGGACATGAGAGTTTCTTCTCATCCAGCTCCTCGCGAATGAAAGGATTGAAAAATATTATATTAAGATATACATGTATTTAATGAATAATACACCGGATTCTTTGATATTTCATCAAATATATTCCAAATTTATCGATTTTGTTTGGATATGATATATGATATAACTAAACATAAATTTATAAATATAGATAATGTATTATAACGTTATTATAACAAATCTTTTTTTTCCTTTTTTTTATCGTATATATTTTATATATATATATATATATTTGATCACCAAAAATGTAGCAATCAAACAAAAAAAGTTTTCGCGGGCGAATATTTACTCTTTTTTCAGTTGTAGGGTTAGCCCCATGATCGCTCAGAATAAATTAAATTGTTCTCCGGTTCGTTCCGCCATCCCCCCCGATGAGAATCATTAGGATTCGTTTTCAATAGAATCTTCTGCATTCACAGGTTCCGTCGTTCCCATCGCTTCTCGCTTAATGCTTAGGTCTAAATTCTACAATGGAGCCTCTCATTAAATTTGTTCTTGAGTCAATCTTCTCAGTCTTTATTGGCTCGAGGCTCTTTATTTTTTTGTTCTATGAACAGATTCATCTACTTCTGGATGAATGAGAGGATTGATGCTTTATTACATTGTCTTTTATGAGATGACTTATAGACCTTACATATTATATTTTATATTGGAATTATATATCATTGATATTCTTTTTCTCTCTTTCTCTCA